ATCAGAAAAAGAATTTCCAAAAAACTGGTTAACAGACGGTATTCAGATTAAAATACTATTTCCCTTTCGTCTGAAACCTTGGCATAGATCTAACCCACGAGCCCCTTATAGCGATCTAATGAAAAATAAAGATTCAAAAAACGATTCTTGTTTTTTAACAATTTTTGGAATGGAAGCCGAATTCCCTTTTGATTCTCCCAGAAAACAACGTTCATTTTTTGAACCCATTTTTAAAGAACTCAAAAAAAAAATTAGAGAATGGAAAAACAAACGCTTTATACTTCTAAAAAATTTTAAAGAAAAAATAAAATTGTTTCTAAATGTTTCAAAAGAAATAAAAAAACGGGTCATTAAAAGGATTCTTTTTTTTAAAGAAATAAAAGGGGAACTATCAAAACGAAATCCAATTCTATTATTATTATTTGGATTGAGAAAAAGAAAAGTATATGAATTGAGTAAAACTAAAAAAGAGTTAATAATAAGAAATTCGCGGATTCATGAATCATCCATTGAAACTACACCCCAGAATTGGACAAATTATTCGTTGACAGAAAAAAAAATGCAGGATCTAACAGATAGAACAAACACAATCATAAATCAAATAGAAAAAATTACAAATGAAAAAAGGGTCGGATTTCTAATTTCGGATCGAAATATTAGTTCTAACAAAATAAGTGATGATGATAAAAGAGTGGAATCACAAAAAAATATTTGGCAGCTAGTAAAAAGAAAAAATGCTCGACTAATACGCAAATCGCATTTTTTTATAAAACTTTTCGGTGAAAGGATATATACAAATATCTTTCTGTGGATCATTCATAGTCCTAGGATCAATACACAACCATTTCTTGAATTAATAAAAAAAATTATTAATAAATACATTACCAATAATGAAACAAATCAAGAAAAAATGGATAAAACAAATCAAAGTTTAAGTCACTTTATTTCGACTATAAAAAAGGCAGTATATAATACGACTGTTAATAATAATAATTCAAATACTTTTTGTGACCTATCCTACTTTTCACAAGCCTATGTATTTTACAAACTTTCACAAACCCAATTCGTTAATTTCGATTTTTATAAGTTAAAATCTGTCTTTCAATATAATGGAGCCGCTCCGTTTATTAAGAATGAAATAAGGGGTTATTTTGTTGGAACACAAGAACTTTTTCTTTCTCAATTAAGACATAAAAATCATCAGAATTCTGGAATAAATCAATGGATAAATTGGTTAAAGAATAATTATCAATATGAGATATCTCACATTAGGTGGTCTATACTAGTACCAAAAAAATGGCGAAATAGATTCAATCATCACTTGATGAATCAAAATAAGGATTTAGACAACTCATCTAAAAAAATTAAATTCAGTTCTTACGAAAAACGAAAATTTTTTGAAACGGCTCCATTACTGAATGAAAAAAAGAATTTAAAAAAACAATATAGATATGATTGGTTAGCATATAAATCTATTAATTCTGAAAATCCGAAGTGCTCTTCAATTTATGAATTATCATTACATGTAAAAAATAATCAAGAGGTTTTTTCTAATTCCAACACAAATAAAAGAAAATCTTTTTATATGATGGGCAGTATTCCTATTATCCCTATCAATAATGATCGAGTACAAGATGATATTAGAGATATGGATAAAAATTCGGATAGAAAATATTTTGATTGGAGAATTATCCATTTTTGTCTTAGAAACAAAATAGATATCGAAGCTTGGATCAATATTGATACTGACTCAAGCAGTAATAAAAAATCTACTAAGACTAATAACTATCAAATAATTGATAAAATAAAAAAGCAAAATTTTTTTTATCTCACAATTCATCAAGATCAAGAAATAAAATTATCCAATCCAAAAATATTTTTGGATTGGATGGGAATGAATGAAGAAATATTAAATGGCCCCATATCAAATCTTGAACGTTGGTTCTTCCCAGAATTTTTGATATTTTATAATTTGTATAAAACTAAACCGTGGGTTATACCAAAAAAATTCCTTCTTTTAGATTCTAATATAAATGAAAAAGCTACTGATATTGAAAACAAAAGTATTGCCGGAAATAAAAAAAAGGATACTTTTATATTACTATCCTCAAATGAAAAAGAATCTCGTGAATTAAAAAAACGAGATAAAGAACAAAAAGAATACGTGGATGAAGAAAATCTTGAATTTACTCTTTCAAACCAAGAAAAAGATGTCGAAGAATATTATATGGACTCGGACATGAGAAAACATAATAATAAAAAACAATACAAGAACAATACAAAAGCAAAAGCGGAGTTTGATTTTTTACTAAAAAGGTATTTGCATTTTCAATTGCGATTGGATGATATTTTAAATAAAAAAATAATTAATAACATAAAAATATATTGTCTCCTGCTTAGACTGATAAATCCACGAGAAATAACTATATCCTCTATTCAAAGAGGAGAAATGAGTCTTGATATTCTGATGATTCAAAAAAATTTAACTCTTACGGAATTCATCAAAAGAGGAATTTTGATTATTGAACCAATTCGTCTATCTATAAAAAATGATGGGCAATTTATTATGTATCAAACCATTGGTATTTCATTGGTTCATCAAAGTAAACACAAAATTAATCAAAAATCCCGAGAAAAAACTAATGTTGATAAGAATTATGATGAAGTCATTACCAAATATAAAAAGATGACTGGAAATAGAGATAAAAATAATTATGATTTGTTTGTTCCTGAAAACCTTTTATCACCAAGACTTCGGAGAGAATTTAGAATTCTGATTTGTTTCAATTCTAGTAATAGAAATGATATGCATAAAAATTCAGCATTGGTGAATAGGAATAAGGTAAACAATAAGGTTTTGGATAAAAGCAAAGAAAATAAACTTATTAAATTAAAGTTATTTCTATGGCCCAATTATCGATTAGAAGATTTAGCTTGTATGAATCGGTATTGGTTTGATAGCAACACCGGCAGTCGTTTCAGTATGGTAAGGATACACATGTATCCCCGATTGAAAATTAATTAATTTCATTTATTAATATATTAATAGTAATTTTTTACTATCTTTCCCATATTGCAACGGGTCTATGACGACAAAAAGGTGCACACATTCATTGTCTTACATTCCATTCTGATACATGATATTAATTCAATGACATATCAATTCGATCTATAAAAGAAATGAATGAATAAAACCTTCTAATTTTAGCACTACCTTTTTATATTTTGGGAGTACGTAAAACAATCAGCCTTTTGTATACCTTGTATACCTTTTCAAATCAAATTTTAAAATTAAAATCAGATTGATTTAATCAAATTCGAAATTAAAGCGAAATTAAGATTATTGTCTATATCAAACTAAAACAAGTGACATTATTATTACTGATCAATAAAGATATCTATCAATCAAAATATCTTAAAATAAAAAAAGGGGGTTTCGTTTTATGGTAAAAAATTCATTCATCTCGGCTATTTCACAAGAAGAAAAAGAAGAAAACAGGGGTTCCGTTGAATTTCAAATATTTAGTTTCACCAATAGGATACGAAGACTTACTTCACATTTACAATTACACAAAAAAGACTATTTATCTCAGAGAGGTTTGCGTAAAATTTTGGGAAAACGCCAACGACTTCTATCTTATTTGTCAAAGAAAAATAGAATAGGTTATAAAGAATTAATTAATCGGTTGAATATTCGGGAATCAAAAACTCGTTAATTTTAAGAAATATTTTGAATTATTTGATTTATTAGATCTTGAATTTAAATGAACTTTTTTCGTTTTCAGCAATTCATGAAAGAATGAATTAAGGAAAAACCTATGAATATACCAGCTACAAGAAAAGACCTCATGGTAGTCAACATGGGTCCCCAACACCCATCAATGCATGGTGTTCTTAGACTTATCATTACTCTAGATGGTGAAGATGTTATTGACTGTGAACCAATATTGGGTTATTTACATCGAGGGATGGAAAAGATTGCGGAAAACCGAACAATTATACAATATTTGCCTTATGTAACACGTTGGGATTATTTAGCTACTATGTTCACAGAAGCAATAACGGTAAATGGACCGGAACAGCTGGGAAATATTCAAGTACCTAAAAGAGCCAGCTATATCAGAATAATTATGTTGGAGTTGAGTCGTATAGCTTCGCATCTATTATGGCTTGGCCCTTTTATGGCGGATATTGGTGCACAGACTCCTTTTTTCTATATTTTCAGAGAAAGAGAATTAGTATATGATCTATTCGAAGCTGCCACCGGTATGAGAATGATGCATAATTATTTTAGGATCGGGGGGGTAGCGGCTGATCTTCCTCATGGCTGGATAGATAAATGTTTGGATTTCTGCGATTATTTTTTAATAAGGGTTGCTGAATATCAACAACTTATTACACGCAATCCTATTTTTTTAGAACGAGTCGAGGGTGTAGGCATTATTGGTCGAGAGGAAGTAATAAATTGGGGTTTATCAGGACCAATGCTGCGAGCGTCCGGAATACAATGGGATCTTCGTAAAGTGGATCAGTATGAATGTTATGACGAATTTGATTGGGAAGTACAGTGGCAAAAAGAGGGGGATTCATTGGCTCGTTATCTAGTACGAATTGGTGAAATGACGGAATCCATAAAAATTATTCAACAAGCTCTTGAAGGAATTCCGGGGGGGCCATATGAGAATTTAGAAATCCGATACTTTGATAGAGAAAGGAATCCAGAATGGAATGATTTTGAATATCGCTTTATTAGTAAAAAACCTTCTCCAACATTTGAATTGCCAAAACAAGAACTTTATGTACGAGTCGAAGCTCCAAAAGGGGAATTAGGGATTTTTCTGATAGGGGATCGGAGTGGTTTTCCTTGGAGATGGAAAATCCGACCGCCGGGTTTTATTAATTTGCAAATTCTTCCTCAGTTAGTTAAAAGAATGAAATTGGCTGATATTATGACAATACTAGGTAGTATAGATATCATTATGGGAGAAGTTGATCGTTAAAATGATAATTGATACACTAGAAGTACAAGATATCGATTCTTTTTCTAGAATGGAATTATTAAGAGAATTCTATGGAATTATATGGTTACTTATTCCTATTTTGACTGTTGTATTGGGAATTACACTAGGCGTACTGGTAATTGTATGGTTAGAAAGAGAAATATCCGCGGGAATACAACAACGTATTGGACCCGAATACGCCGGCCCTTTGGGAATTCTTCAAGCTCTAGCAGATGGGACAAAACTTCTTTTCAAAGAGAATCTTTTTCCATCTAGAGGGGATACTCGTTTATTCAGTATCGGTCCATCTATAGCAGTTATATCTATTTTAGTAAGCTTTTTAGTAGTTCCATTTGGTTATCGACTTGTTTTAGCGGATCTCAATATTGGAGTTTTTCTATGGATTGCCATTTCAAGTATTGCTCCCATTGGACTTCTTATGTCAGGGTACGGGTCAAATAATAAATATTCCTTTTTAGGTGGTCTACGAGCTGCTGCTCAATCAATTAGTTATGAAATACCATTAACCTTATGTGTGTTATCAATATCTCTACGTGTGATTCGTTGATATATAGACATAAACCTTTCTCGAATCTTCCTTTCTAGTAAAGCGATGGGATGCGTTGAGTAGAATTAGATATCTTCATTTTTTTTATTCCTTATTCGAATTGAAGAATTAAATAAAATAGTTATATGAGTGAAAGAAAACAGCTTATATATATTATATAATTTAGAATATATAAATTCGCAGTAAAACATTGAGTCTCATTTTCCATGTATAAGAGTTAAAGAGTTAAGCGAAAATAAAAATAAGCATAATAAATCGTTTATCCCAAGATTGGTTGATTAGTCATCCTGACTTGAAGCGGGCTCAAAAGATCAACCGTATTTAATTTTAACTATTATTTGTATGTATTAACTTAACATACATGTATTATCCTAGCGGGGGGTTGAACAAAAACGAGTGGGTGGTTAGAAACACCAAGATATGTAACGGATTTGTAATGGAAATAGAAATTCTGTAAATTATACAAAATACAAAAGGGCTTTTTTACATAATAGACGAACAACGAATACTAATTGGGGCTTAAAGTTGGTAGAAATTATTAGGTAGTACTCCCCAAGGCATGATTCCAATCCAGAGTACGCTCCTATCCACCGATTAAATACATAACTATTTGGAACGAATAAATCCTTTATTTTGTAAGCCCTCTTTTTTTTTAAGAAATAGAAAGAAGAATAGAAACGAAAAAAAAAAAAAAGAGAAAGAAAACAGGTTCCAATAAAAAAAAAATATCTTTTTTATCCTTTTCCGTATTCCGATATATATATAGAATATGTATCATAATTCATGAATTAATAGGGAACGCTTTTTCGTAAGTAAAAACGCCGGGTTAGTTATATTTTTACAAGAAGTATTTTATTGAAGAATTAAGTTATTACTCAACAAAGAAGAATTTAAATTCTTAAAGAAGGAGTGAGATCAATTCAAAAGTACTTTAGTTTTATTATTAATATAATAATTATAACAGACAGAATTCTAGCGGTCTAATTTTGGTCCGTCCAATAAAGTTTGACCTTATTCATCCTACAAACATATCAAGATAAAAGAATAGTTAAGGTCTTTAGATTTATTTATGGCCTTCAAGGAGCCGTATGAGGTGAAAATCTCATGTACGGTTCTGTAATAGCGACGGTAACAGTGATGATATCACCGACTATGATTATCTAACAGTTCAAGTACAATTGATATAGTTGAGGCGCAATCAAAATACGGTTTTTGGGGGTGGAATTTGTGGCGTCAACCTATAGGGTTTATCATTTTTCTCATCTCTTCCCTAGCAGAATGTGAGAGATTACCTTTTGATTTACCAGAAGCAGAAGAAGAATTAGTAGCAGGTTATCAAACCGAATACTCGGGTATTAAATTTGGTTTATTTTATGTTGCTTCTTATCTAAACCTATTAGTTTCTTCATTATTTGTAACAGTTCTTTACTTCGGGGGTTGGAATATCTTTATTCCAGACATATATGTTTCTGAGTTTTTTGAAATAAATAAACTGGGTGGAGTCTTTGGAGCGACGATTGGTATCTTTATTACATTAACTAAAACGTATTTGTTCTTATTCATTCCTATCACAACAAGGTGGACTTTGCCGAGGCTAAGAATGGACCAACTATTAAATCTTGGATGGAAATTTCTTTTACCGATCTCTCTCGGTAATCTATTATTAACAACTTCTTCCCAACTCTTTTCGCTGTAAAGAAATAGTCTATATTCACTATTTGTCTCAAACAAGAGAAATAAACAAACAATTATTCATATATATATTCGCGATATGTTTTCTATGGTAACTGGGTTCATGAATTATGGTCAACAAACAGTACGGGCTGCAAGGTACATTGGTCAAAGTTTTATAATTACTTTATCTCATGCAAATCGTTTACCCGTAACTATTCAATATCCTTATGAAAAATTAATCACCGCGGAGCGCTTCCGTGGTCGAATTCATTTTGAATTTGATAAATGTATTGCTTGTGAAGTATGTGTTCGTGTATGTCCTATAGATCTACCCGTTGTTGATTGGAAATTGGAAACAGATATTCGAAAGAAACGATTACTTAATTACAGTATTGATTTCGGAATCTGTATATTTTGTGGTAATTGTGTTGAGTATTGTCCAACAAATTGTTTATCAATGACTGAAGAATATGAACTTTCTACTTATGATCGTCATGAACTAAATTATAACCAAATTGCTTTAGGTCGTTTACCAATGTCAGTAATTGACGATTATACAATTCGAACAATTTTTAATTCGACTCAAATAAAAAATAAGTAAACTTCTTGATTACCGAAAAATTTCCAATTCCTTTAACAATACTAAAGTTCGGGTTTAATCTAATTTAAAGAAATTAGGAGTTCTTTCATTTTGTTTGGTCAATAATAAAAAATTTAATCTATTGATTGGTTGATAAGAATCGAGTCTGAATTTTTATTGAAAATTTATTAATTAAATTAATATATCTGTATATATTTCGAAATAAAAAATTTAGAATTAGAACTATTCCTTCAGATTCAGATAAAGAATAAAATTAGCCCAATAAAATAATTGTACCTACATTTAGTCACATCTCTTAGGATTTAATTAGTAATTTCTCAAAAAAAAAACTCTGGTCGGGTCTCAATAAAGTCATGAAAAACATTTAGATTTATTTATCTTTTATTTTACATATAATGGATTTGCCTGGACCAATACACGACTTTCTTTTAATCTTTCTGGGATCGGGTCTTATACTAGGAGGTATAGGTGTGGTATTATTTACCAACCCTATTTATTCTGCCTTTGCGTTAGGGCTGGTTCTTGTTTGTATATCATTATTCTATATTCTTTTAAACTCCTATTTTGTAGCTGCTGCACAACTTCTTATTTACGTGGGAGCTATAAACGTTTTAATTGTATTTGCTGTGATGTTTATGAATGGTTCAGAATATTACAACGATTTTAATCTTTGGACTGTGGGGGCTGGGATTACTTTGCCTGTTTGTACAAGTCTTTTTGTTTTACTAATGATTACTATTACAGATACGTCATGGTATGGGATTATTTGGACTACAAGATCAAACCAGATTATAGAGCAAGATTTGATAAGTAATAGTCAACAAATTGGAATTCATTTATCAACAGATTTTTTTCTTCCATTTGAATTCATTTCGATAATTCTTTTAGTCGCTTTAATAGGCGCAATTGCCGTAGCGCGCCAATAATAAATCTCTAGAATTATCAAGAGTAATCAAAATTAAACTATGTTCTATGTTATTACATTTTTTTTATCTTCAAAATTTAAAATTGGTTATGTCTAAAAGTAAAAATAATTTTTTTATGTAATTCTTTACTAAAAAAATATATTCCTTTGTTCCGCACTTTATTTTATATTCGAGTCAATTAAATCCATTGAATTGTTGTTCAGTTCATATTGAAATGAATCAAATAAAAATTGATCAGGAGTTAGTCAATGATGCTCGAGCATGTACTTGTTTTGAGTGCCTACTTATTTTCTCTCGGTATCTATGGCTTGATCACGAGCCGAAATATGGTTAGAGCCCTTATGTGTCTTGAACTTATACTAAATGCGGTTAATATAAATTTCGTAACATTTTCTGATTTTTTTGATAACCGTCAATTAAAAGGAAATATTTTCTCCATTTTTGTTATAGCTATTGCCGCCGCTGAAGCAGCTATTGGACTGGCTATTGTTTCGTCAATTTATCGTAACAGAAAATCAACTCGTATCAATCAATCGAATTTGTTGAATAAGTAGTATTAATCATAGAAATTACAATATTTATAAATTCGAATTAACACGACCATACATTAAATTGAATTAAAAATGTAAGAAATCAAAGTATCTTGGCTCTATCGCACGAATCGATCCAGAAGTAAATTGCTTCTAAATTTATCATAAATTATTGATTCATCTGGTGTTTAAATATATGATTTATTTACAAGTTTACTAGATAGAAAATTTTTGATGTTTAAAAATTTATACAATGTCACATTCAGTAAAGATTTATGATACGTGTATAGGGTGTACTCAATGTGTGCGAGCTTGCCCAACGGATGTATTAGAAATGATACCTTGGGACGGATGTAAAGCTAAGCAAATCGCTTCTGCTCCAAGAACAGAGGACTGTGTCGGTTGTAAGAGATGTGAATCCGCCTGTCCAACCGATTTCTTGAGTGTTCGCGTTTATTTATGGCATGAAACAACTCGCAGTATGGGTCTAGCTTATTAATATGTTCCAGAAAACCCTACTCGAATACATTTGATTTTTTTACCTTTACCGACAAAAACCCGCGCTCAAAATATAGTTATTTCGAGCACGGGTTTTTCTGGTCCAAGTTTATTTTGTTTTTACTATGAATAATTTTCCTTGGTTAACACTAATTGTAGTTTTGCCAATATCCGCGGGTTCCTTAATTTTATTTCTTCCTCATAGAGGAAATAAGGTAATAAGGTGGTATACTTTATGTATATGCATAATAGAACTACTTCTAACAACCTATGCATTCGGTTATCGTTTCCAATTGGATGATCCATTAATGCAACTAACGGAGAATTATAAATGGATCGATTTTTTTAATTTTTACTGGAGATTGGGAATAGATGGAATTTCTATAGGACCCATTTTACTGACAGGATTTATTACAACTTTAGCTACTTTAGCGGCTTGGCCCGTTACTCGAGATTCCCGACTATTCCATTTCCTAATGTTAGCAATGTATAGCGGTCAAATAGGACTATTTTCTTCTCAAGACCTTTTACTTTTTTTCATCATGTGGGAGTTAGAATTAATTCCCGTTTATCTACTTCTAGCCATGTGGGGGGGAAAGAAACGTTTGTATTCAGCTACAAAATTTATTTTGTACACTGCCGGAGGTTCCATTTTTTTATTAATAGGAGTTCTGGGTATTGGTTTATACGGCTCCAATGAACCGACATTAAATTTTGAAACATCAGCTAATCAATCATATCCTGTAGCACTGGAAATAATATTCTATATTGGATTTCTTATTGCTTTTGCTGTCAAATCACCGATCATACCCCTACATACATGGTTACCAGACACTCATGGAGAGGCACATTATAGTACTTGTATGCTTTTAGCCGGAATCTTATTAAAAATGGGAGCGTATGGGTTGATTCGAATCAATATGGAATTATTACCCCACGCCCATTCTCTATTTTCTCCCTGGTTGATGATAGTCGGCACAATTCAAATTATCTATGCAGCTTTAACATCTCCTGGCCAGCGTAATTTAAAAAAAAGAATAGCCTATTCTTCTGTATCTCATATGGGTTTCATAATTATAGGAATTGGTTCTATAACCGATACAGGGCTCAACGGGGCCATTTTACAAATAATTTCTCACGGATTTATTGGCGCTGCGCTTTTTTTCTTGGCCGGAACCAGTTATGATAGAATACGACTTGTTTATCTCGACGAAATGGGCGGAATGGCTATCTCAATTCCAAAAATATTCACGACTTTCAGTATCTTATCAATGGCTTCACTTGCATTACCGGGCATGAGCGGTTTTGTTGCAGAATTGGTAGTTTTTTTTGGAATACTTACTAGCCAAAAATATCTTGTAATGACAAAAATAGTAATTACTTTGGTAATGGCAATTGGAATGATATTAACTCCTATTTATTCATTATCTATGTTACGCCAGATATTCTATGGATATAAACTTTTTAATGCCCAAAATTCTTATTTTTTTGATTCTGGGCCGCGAGAGCTATTTATTTCGATTTCTATCCTTTTACCTGTAATAAGTATTGGGATTTATCCCGATTTCGTTTTCTCATTATCCGTTGACAAGGTCGAAGCTATTCTATCAAATTTTTTTTATAGATAGTTTTTATCAACAAATTAAAATTTAAAATACTATTTTTTTTTAATCGTTCATTGTACAAAAAATGTTTTTTCTTATTTTAAGTTAAATAAAAAGTTGGTATTATAACCATATATTTTTTATATTTTCGAGAACCATTTGAATCATTCTATTTGTATTACTTGATTCAAATGGTTCTTGATGGTTTATATAAGGGTTTCATATATATACGTATGCTTCCCCAGGCTTCTGGTTGTTAAGTACTTTATGGTAGTGTAAATGAACCATAACTATGCAACCCTATTCCTAATAGATTAACCCCAAAATAGCATATCCAAATTATAAGAAAGCCCATTGAAGCCACAATTGCTGAATTTAAAGTTTCATAATTTTTATTTGTTCTAATATGTAAATAAATAGCAAATATGGTCCAAGTAATAAATGCCCAAGTCTCTTTTGGATCCCAATTCCAATAGGATCCCCATGCTTCATTAGCCCATACTGCTCCCGAAAGAATACCTATGGTTAAAAGTATAAATCCTAAACTAATAATCCGATAACTCCATCGATCCAATTGTTGAATTAATTGATATCTGTAATAATTCTGAGAAGAAATCAAAGAAGTGTTTTGTAACACATTGTTTCTTTCATTCACGTATTCAATCTCACCAAAGGAAAATGACTCAGTTAATAAATTATTGCTTTTACTAAAAATCCTTATAAATTTTCGAAATGTAATGATTATAAGAGCTAGTGATAATAATGATCCACACAAAAGAGCTGCATAGCCCAACACCATCATACTTACGTGCATCATTAACCAATGCGATTGGAGAGCCGGTACTAATATTGTGGATTGATGCATTTCATTTAAAAAACCCGAAGTAGTGAAACCCTGAGTAAAAATAACACTTGGTGCCGTTATTGCGCTTAAATGTGTTTGCTGTTTTTTAAAATAAGGAATCATATGAATAATGGAAAAACCCCACGATAGGAAAATTAATGATTCATATAAATCACTTAATGGTAAATGTCCAAAATAAATCCAACGAGTAACTAATAATCCTGTTATGCAGAAAAAAGTAGCGATCATACCCTTTTCTGATGAATCATAAAGTCCTACGATTTCATCGACAAAAAAAGTTATCAAATAAATTGTAATTACAATTGAAATGATCGAAAAGGATATATGAGTTAATATATGCTCTAAAGTTGAAAATATCATAAATTTTATTAAAAGGGGAGCCTCAATTATAGGAATTGAAATAGCGAATTAAATTTATTAAATTTAATATAGGGCTTACTCTTTTAGAAAAAGACATGCCGCCACTCGGACTCGAACCGAGATGCTCTAGCACTGCTTCCTAAGAGCAGCGTGTCTACCGATTTCACCATAGCGGCTTATTCGAAATCATAATAACCTATTTTTATTCAATTGTCGAGATTCAGGGAATTTATTCTATATTTTTTTTAGGAAACAGTAAAATTGATAACTTAAAATTTGTTATGGGGCGTTTAATCTAAACGTTTTCATTAAAAAATTATTCTTATAATCTTATCTATTGTTTGATTATTTATTTTATATTTTAGAGTATTCCCTTTTTTACTATTGAAGTAACAATGGGTTTTTTAATTTCATAGTTTATTACTTTATGATCTTATGAAAATAAGACGGAACATTTGTAACTAGATAGTTTTTAGTTCTATCCATGGATCGAACTAAAAAAAAAAATGGATTATCGAGTCAAGTCGATGGGGAGGGTGAGAATCCCCATCTTGAAAATGATAAAACATACCAAAACAAAAGGTGAAACCTTGGACTTTCGTTTATTTATTTTTCAAACAAAAAAATACCGTTTTAGATTGTTATTGATCAGGTTAAAACATTAGAGAATGCAAATAATTTTTTTTTTTATAAAAATGAAATAGTAATTTAGATTATTCCCTATTCTTTTTAAATTAATATTATAGTCTTGATAACTTTAAAATTTTATAAAAAAAAAAAAACTTTAGAAATACATTCTAATAAAAATTAAACCTATTTATTTAGTTTTAGTCTATTGTTTGATTATTTATTTGTCACACAAAAAAAACTTTTTGAGTTACCGGTAGAAAGCGATTTTGCTAACGAAAAAGCTTTCAATGCTGCCCAATACCCTTTTTTTTTCCAAATATTTTTACGAATACGTTTTTTTGAACTCGAGGTGCGCTTTTTTGGAACTGCCATTTTTAAATTATAATAGGTTCATCGGTTGGATGTGAAAGACATCTATAAACATTAGTTAATGATTGGGAATAACCTAATCAAACTTCAATAAATGGGTTTGTTTTTTTATGAAAAATAGGTTTTATAAGTTAAGTTATGAGCCCTATTATTCTATTAACTACCCTTTTGCTATCATTATTTATCCTTGTTCTATGGGTATAAATAAATTATTGTAATACGTAATAATTAGATCGAAATTGCAATTTTTCTTTTTTATCTTCATAAAATTTTATTTAAAATTTAATATTAATAATTTAATTCAATATTAACAATATTAAATTAATTTATTAATATTAAATTTATATTAATATTTAATTTAATTAATTTAAAGGACATATTTGTTTTTCACTCGTAATTTCTTTATATCATTTGACTAACCCCTATTCTTCATCTTCATTTGAAATATTTGTAGTCGTTTGGAAAGATTACGAAAATTAAGGCTGGGAAATCCTATTTAAATTTTATTTTATATATTTTAATCTTTTTATTAATCGACCTCTTTCAAAAGAACAGAAATAAGAACTGGTGAATCAGAAACAATTAATTAAGATCATTTTTTTTTTTTTTTATGGAATATACATATCAATATTCATGGATCATACCGTTCATTCCACTTCCAGTTCCTATGTTAATAGGAGCAGGGCTTCTACTTTTTCCAACGGCAACTAAAAATCTTCGACGTATGTGGGCTTTTCCGAGTGTTTTATTATTAAGTATAGTTTTGTTTTTTTCAGCCCATTTTTTTCTTCAGCAACTAAATAACAATTCTGTCTATCAATATGTATGGTCTTGGACTATCAATAATGATTTTTCTTTAGAGTTCGGCTCCTTGGTTGATCCACTTACTTCTATTATGTCAATATTAATCACTAGTGTTGGGGTTCTGGTTCTTATTTATAGTGACAATTATATGTCTCATGATCGGGGATATGTGAGATTTTTTGCTTATATGAGTTTTTTCAATACTTCAATGTTGGGATTAGTTACTAGTTCTAATTTAATACAAATTTATATTTTTTGGGAATTGGTTGGAATGTGTTCTTATCTATTAATAGGTTTTTGGTTCACCCGACCCAGTGCGGCAAATGCTTGTCAAAAAGCGTTTGTAACTAATCGTGTCGGAGATTTTGGGTTATTATTAGGAATCTTAGGTTTTTATTGGATAACAGGTAGTTTTGAATTTCGGGATTTGTTTGAAATATTCAACAATTTGGTTTCTAATAATGAAGTTAATACTTTATTTGTTACTTTGTGTGCGTTCCTATTATTTGCCGGCGCAGTTGCTAAATCTGCTCAATTTCCCCTTCATGTATGGTTACCCGATGCCATGGAA